ATGGAATTGATCGTCTATTTACGATTCCGGAATAACATGAAATTTGAAGCCAATTGATGTAAGTTCTTTCTAAGAGGTGGAATAGAATAACAACCCCTTTACATACAAGGGAATGAGTATGTGGTGGGGCGAAAGGGCTTGGACCTTTCAACCCCGGTACCTCTAAATGTTACCGACAATCTACCACGGAACGCCCCCGACTTTCATGCTGATTTTTTTGATCTCATTTTTCTTATGAGAACAATATAATTACGCCATTAGATTTACTTGTTATTTATGTCGATATTTTATTATAATGAAAGACTATAATAAAATATCGACATATTTTCTAGAGGGTTCTTTCTTGTGTTTTGTTCGGCGTCTTCTTCGTCGAGAAAGTCCAAACCCAAGTCTATAAATTACTATTCGGCATCATACATTTTCAAACACCATTCGATAAACACCTCTTCGCCGACAAGGTTCAAACATACGGATACAAATTCTTCTTCGTTGAGAAGGTCTAAATGGGAGTTTCTAAAGTCCTCGTAACCGCGCAAGAACCAATACAGGTCTCGAAATTTTATTTTCTTTACCCTCTCGACGAGATAGTCTGCGCGATCTTTTTGATATTTTTTATCGCACGTGTCTAGTACTTCGAGCATCCGTAAAAATTCCATACGTACTCGCAGCCAGGCATGTACATGTGGTACATATTCTCGAATGGCGTCTGGTTTGTTTCTTAGATTAGTTCGTAGAGCGTCTCGTAGAGATTCGCGAGCGACCAAATCTAAGTTGGAAGCGGTGTCTGAAAACGTTTCCTCACCTTCGAAGAGGAAACGTTTCCAGGCGCCAGACCAAAACCCAACCCTGATATCATACTGCGTTTCGTGTGTTCTTTCTAGCAGCGCGCATTGAAGTTCGGCCCAAAGACAAGCTTTTGTTGCGCGAATAGAGTTTTCATTTCGAAAAAATTTTTTTTTTCTTTTCAAAAGCCAGTTGCCTCCTTCGGCTTTGGCAAAGTCGATGATACTCCCCGAGACGGCGCCATTCCGCGACGCGTATTTTTTCAAGAGAGTAGATACGATCCCGCGACGCCCCATTGCAAGGCAGATTACGCAAAACATTTCGTAGACATCCCTGGCGTTGTTATCCGAGGCCCCTTTAGTATAACAAAGGTATTTCCTTTTCGGTAGATGCAGAGGCCCATTAGAGAGCGAAATGCACTTACCTCGTTGTACCAAAATTCCTGTAGGTTGAAATCCAGAATAGAGTCCGACCCCAACGACCGAATCGGTTCTCTTCATAAACAAATTATGTTCCATAGTCCCCTCCCTGGGTTTTACAAAATTATTGAAAATTATTTTTAATTGTTTATATAAGGATATAAGGCAAATTTTTTATATATTTAATTATATATATATATAATTAAATATATATGTGTCAAGTGCGGTAATAGATGCGATATTAGCATCATTAGTCATTCCCTATCTAAAACAACTAGCACAACTTGTCAACGTCCATGCGGACTTATTTTCCCGGTCAAATTCTCGAGACTAGTTCTGGGTTCGAATCCCCGGCAACCCTTTGGTCAAAAAATCCTCTGTAGAGAAGAGAGACATTTTTATCTATTTTTTCTTCAATGAAAATTGAAGTGTGATAATTTACTGATAATTCTATGATTCCTGTCTGGAGTTTCGAGGGACTGATATATGTTATAACGCTCTATAGTCCCTGTAGGTAAGATATGTTATAAAAATCTATAGTTCCTATGAAAAGGTTTTTGGATGATTTTGGCGGCATGGCCGAGCGGTAAGGCGGGGGACTGCAAATCCTTTTTCCCCAGTTCAAATCTGGGTGTCGTCTGACTATTTGACATAGATAGCGATCGATCTAGATTATACTTTATTACCTAAAAAAGTAAAAAAAGAGTGGGCCTTAGTATTTCTAGCTTATTTTACTTGTCTTTCGTCTTTGCCGATTCGAAATCATAGAGGAATTTTTTAGAAGTGGATTTATGAAATTGGTTCCTCAACAGTCTTCGGTGAGAATACCTTTTTGACTCTGCACCATTGATTCCACTATTATTAGGGAGCAATAATCGAATAATTCTATCATAGAGATAGGGGACATAATTCACATGGAGCTAGTAAGTCTCGCTTGGGCTGCTTTAATGGTAGTTTTTTCATTTTCCCTTTCACTTGTAGTCTGGGGAAGAAGTGGTCTCTAGAAGTACTACTAATTGAGTTCAGGAATCAAACTGGATCAATTCTTTTAGAAATCGTTCTACAATGCATTGTAGAACGATTTACTATCAAGATCTCTTCATTTTCAAATTTCTAGTGAAGGAATGTATTTTATACAAGTAAAACGCTTCTTTCCTATTGATCGGAACAAATAGATGTATCAAAGAAATCGAAGTAGGCCCTCTGTCAATTCCAGATAGAAAATGAATATAAATATCTACCATGAAGATAATATGGTAGATTGATCCAGAGTAAACCTCTAGCTTTATTAGAACCACTAAGATACAGTCCGGTAAGAAAGAACTCAATGAATCTTTCTTACCCTACTCTTAGATCTCAGAGAAGACTGCCGATTCGAACCCGTCCATTTTATTTATTCATTAGAATACGAAAAATGAGAATTCCTTTCATTTGATCTTATCAACTATTGATAAGATCAAGTTTCATTCAAAATAATTAATTATTTTGACTAACTGTTTTTACATAAATAATAAGTAGAAAAGCAGTAGGAACTAAAATGAAGAGTGCAGTAGCAATAAATGCCAGAATATTGACTTCCATAATCTCATCCCTTTTTCTTTCACAATAACTCGGGATTTAATCCCCTAGAGAAAATCAATCTTGCACACGTAACTTCACTGAATGAATAACCTCTCGACGAGATTGACTCGGATCAATAGCATGAATAAGACTATCTAAGCGATCAAATCCATTCGTCGTCGAAAATTGAATGGTATAACCTAGGGAGATCTTTTATCCATACCGAATCCAAAATAAGATTCCCGACCCAATCCAAAATTCCTTTAGTTAGCATTATGTAGCATTCTTTTCTCTTGTTTAGTTTCTATAACCTATCTTAGGTCTCCCTTGTACAATCATCAAATAGCGTATCATCTCACCACCCATCCCTTTCCATTAGTTACAAACAACAAGACAAGCAAAGCGGAAAAAGATAAGCTCTAAACGCCGTTTTTTAATGATCTAATTTTCTTTGGAAGACAAAGAAATGGGATAAAGCTGAATCTCGGGAAAAAGATGGAATATTTCAGTAAATTCCCTATTTTCGTTATTTTCATTTTAGTGTAGGGTTTGTTCTTTCTTCGACAGGACCCTGAAAAAATAGAAAAACTAGTAAGGAAAAAGGATTCAATTCCATTATCAAAAGCTCAGTGTCCAAGTTGAATCCAATTGATTTGTAACCTTCCTATTTAGTAATTAGGCTTACACAAAAAGAGCCCGAAGGGGAGATTTTCTTAAATTCAGTTTGTATTATACAAGAAACGAATTCCATCTGTGGAGATGCGCCCGAGAAAGAGGAGCGGCGGATTGGTGTACTTATTCGATTCGTCGGGACTGACGGGGCTCGAACCCGCAGCTTCCGCCTTGACAGGGCGGTGCTCTGACCAATTGAACTACAATCCCAGGGAACTAAGGGATCTAGCAGAAAATGTGATTCTTTTTTATTCCCCCTATCAGGTATTTCTGAAGAATAAGGGGGTTCTACCATGAGATGCTAGATTGGTGAATTGTTGGGTCGAGCTGGATTTGAACCAGCGTAGACATATTGTGCCAACGAATTTACAGTCCGTCCCCATTAACCGCTCGGGCATCGACCCAGGAAGAATCAATTTTAGGTGTATTGGTAATCCCTGACCAACTTCTTTTCGTAGTACCCTACCCCCAGGGGAAGTCGAATCCCCGTTGCCTCCTTGAAAGAGAGATGTCCTGAACCACTAGACGATGGGGGCATGCTCAACCGCTATGATACTTCGCATATGGATACTTCATATATGGATACTTAGTATATGAACGATTTTTGGAAATTGTCAATATACAATATAACTAGGTATGAAGAGATCCGAATTCTCCTTCAGTTTTTTACGATTTCCTATTCATTTTGGATTCGTCATTCCTATTCATGTTTCATTCATTCGATTCTCCATTTTATTTGTCGATAGAAATCTAGCTTCTATGAATTTTCTACTAAAATAAAGACAAAAATTGCACGAATACAAAAAGAAAGATAGGCTTCTTTGAGGGAGTGATTGGTCCGTCCGAAAAGAAAGAGTCAAGGGGCGGGTGAAATTGCATTTTTTACGCTCTCATGGGTAAGATGAGATATCCCTAGCGCTCTTTCCCATTAAGCTAGGAAATGAACAAACAAGAAATCTGGGAATGGGGATTCAAGAAGTTATTGAAAATTCCTTTTTCTCTAAGAATTGAGTTCGGGGACCAGTAGAATCGAGTCCACATATGATTCAAAAAATATCTGGAATCTATGGGGAATTAGGCGGTGGACATGGATCAATCAAGTTAAGTTGGTTCTGATGGGGATCCAGTCAATACAAGAAAAACAATTCACGAAAGTTGGTTTTGAAACAGCCTTGCCTTTTATCCTAGACTTGCTAGTTAAGAATAAGCCACTCGCCGCTATAAGTTTACTGTATGGACTTATCTAACTAGACTTCGCTATATAAAATCTATTTATCTACATATAATATTTGACCCGCATACTAAATAGTATAGTGACCCACTCACGAATTCAATAAAATGGGTCCCTTTAACTCAGTGGTATAGTAAGGACATGGTAAGGCCTAAGTCATCGGTTCAAATCCGATCGGGGCTTTGGCTTTTTTTATAAAACTACAAGAAAACTACCGTAGTAGTATTCATATTTGAAAGAAGGATAGAGATTTTTTTAAGAGTAGTAACCAACCGTATAATAATACGTTATCATTTAATAGTAATTGTCGTCAATAATGATAAGTCATCTCTTGA